CAGGGAAGCTTATCATAAAGGGCTTCGACAAGGGGTTTTATTCGTTCTTTGAGCAAAAAGATAAAGATCGGATAGATTCGAACCGCAATTGCAAAGGTAATAACTACTATGCCAGCCCAAATCATGATCTTCACCAACTTGGATTTGGTTCTCTCGCGAAAATCGCGAGTTGCAGAGATGAGAACCATGAAAAGCAAGATCCCGAATAAGAAAACAGAAACCGAGGAAACCACAAGAGTGAAGACTAGTAGAGTCTCGTCTTTTGTAATTCTTTGCTCCTTTTTCACTCAATGATTCATTCGAATTTCCCGACCAAAAATTCTATATGTCTATTCTATGATATTTCTATATATATAGAAATATCATATCTAATATGACACCCGATTTGTCAAAGGGATTGGATTGGTGACTTACCCATTCAATGACTTTGCCACTGGACGTACCAAAAACGGGTACTATCGGATCCGGTGAATTAGAGAATAGGCAAAGGTCCGTTGGCATTTCAGCCTTTCTTCTCCTTTCAGGGCCTATCCGAAAGAGAATCCAGTACCTCTTGGTCCTGAATATCAGAATAGGACAAACGAACCGGCCTCCGCGGATATCTTTGCTTCGGAACAAAACCCTGCAATCAAATAGATTGTCCCAAGGGCGCCATATTCTAGGAGCCCAAGTTATGCTATTGAAAATTCGTTCCTCTAGCAGTTCCGGTTTGACCATTCCGTTCCCTTTTTCAAACTCCACTTCTTTTCATATAGCAATCCCTGATCAAAGAGAGAACAATATCCATTTCAAAACATTTCTAACAGATTCCTTGGTTCGGACCGACGAAGTAATGGCACTCGATTATTATCAACCTGACTGCAATCTTTTTCTGTCGGTAAGGATTGCACCAGAGCACCTTCTACTTCTACCATGAACTATAGATAGAGAAGAATCATTCTGAGCGAGTCCATAAGAAGCGATTCGCTTTTTTTCATCGGTTCCAGGGGAAGACCAAAGATCTTGCGCGGCCGGTCCGCCAGAAAAACTCAAAAGAGAAAGAAGTCTCGTTAATCTCTTCATGCTCATTCCAAGTTCGAAGTACCTTTTGGCCAAAGAAAAACCCGCTTCCTGACACGATTGCCTCTTTATATAGATAGATTCTATGGGGTTATTACTTATAAGTCTATTTTGTACAAGAGCCCCTCCTATCTGATAGAAAAGGGTCCCATGATCCCGAGCCGGTCTTACCTTGGCTCGCAAACCCCAAGTTTGTCTATGAAGAGCTAATCCAATTGTATTATTTTCTATAATGGATTTCTTATGTGGAATACTAATGGATAGGGCCTCGTTGCTAAGTGCTACAAGATCTAGTGCACTGGAACTCGTGGTTATGGATCCGAATCCTTTAGTATGGAACATTGTCTTTTCCAAGTAAAAACCCCTAGTATATGAAAGAATGAAAAGGTGCTTTCGTTCTTGTGGAATAAGAAGCCCTCGTACCTTAATGAAAGGAAAATTGGTTATTTACGATGTACGATGATCCCTGTTAAGCATCCATGGCTGAATGGTTAAAGCGCCCAACTCATAATTGGTAATTTGCGGGTTCAATTCCTGCTGGATGCACGCGAACGGGAACGTTCCATAAGTCTATTGGAACTGGCTCTCTATCCATGGAATCTCATCCATCATCCATACATAACGAATTGGTATGGTATATTCATACCATAACATAAGAACAATAAGAACTCGAATTCTTATCGATACTGGAACTCAGAGCATAGGAGGGAAAGTCGATTTATGGATGGAATCAAATACGCAGTATTTACAGAAAAAAGTCTTCGTTTATTGGGAAAGAATCAATATACTTTTAATGTCGAATCGGGATTCACTAAGACAGAAATAAAGCATTGGGTCGAACTCTTCTTTGGTGTTAAGGTAGTAGCTGTGAATAGCCATCGACTACCCGGAAAGGGTAGAAGAATAGGACCTATTCTGGGACATACAATGCATTACAGACGTATGATCATTACCCTTCAACCGGGTTATTCTATTCCACTTCTAGATAGAGAAAAAAACTAAAGGAGAATACTTAATAATACGGCGAAACATTTATACAAAACACCTATCCCGAGCACACCCAAGGGAACCGTAGACAGGCAAGTGAAATCCAATCCACGAAATAATTTGATCCATGGACGGCACCGTTGTGGTAAAGGTCGTAATTCCAGAGGAATCATTACCGCAAGGCATAGAGGGGGAGGTCATAAGCGCCTATACCGTAAAATCGATTTTCGACGGAATCAAAAAGACATATCTGGTAGAATCGTAACCATAGAATACGACCCTAATCGAAATGCATACATTTGTCTCATACACTATGGGGATGGTGAGAAGAGATATATTTTACATCCCAGAGGGGCTATAATTGGAGATACTATTGTTTCTGGTACAAAAGTTCCTATATCAATGGGAAATGCCCTACCTTTGAGTGCGGTTTGAACTATTGATTTACGTAATTGGAAGTAACCAATTAGGTTTACGACGAAACCTAGAAATCGATCACTGATCCAATTTGACTACCTCTACGGGATAGACCTCAACAGAAAACTGTTGAGTAACGGCAGCAAGTGATTGAGTTCAGTAGTTCCTCATAGAAAATTATTGACTCTAGAGATATGGTAATATGGAGAAGACAAAATAGTTTGAAGCACGCACAGAACCGGAAGCGCCCCTTGTTTCAAAGAGAGGAGGACGGGTTATTCACATTTAATTTGATGGTCAGAGGCGAATTGAAAGCTAAGCAGTGGTAATTAAGACCCCCGGGGAAAATAGGGATGTCTCCTACGTTACCCATAATATGTGAAAGTATCGACGTAATTTCATAGAGTCATTCGATCTGAATGCTACATGAAGAACATAAGCCAGATGACGGAACGCGGAGACCTAGGATGTAGAAGATCATAACATGAGCGATTCGGCAGGTTTGGATTCCTTTCCTATATATCCACTCATGTGGTACTTCATCATATGATTCATATAAGATCCATCTGTCTAGAGATAGTCATATACATCTAGAAAGCCGTATGCTTTGGAAGAAGCTTGTACAGTTTGGGAAGGGGTTTTTTGAGAGAAAAGAAGAATCTACTTCAACCGATATGCCCTTAGGCACGGCCATGCATAACATAGAAATCACACGTGGAAGGGGTGGGCAATTAGCTAGAGCAGCAGGTGCTGTAGCGAAACTGATTGCAAAAGAGGGTAAATCGGCCACTTTAAGATTACCATCTGGGGAGGTCCGTTTAGTATCCCAAAACTGCTTAGCAACAGTCGGACAAGTGGGTAATGTTGGGGTGAACCAAAAAAGTTTGGGTAGAGCCGGATCTAAGTGTTGGCTAGGTAAACGCCCCGTAGTAAGAGGGGTAGTTATGAACCCTGTGGACCACCCCCATGGGGGCGGTGAAGGGAAAGCCCCCATTGGTAGAAAAAAACCCACAACCCCTTGGGGTTATCCTGCGCTTGGAAGAAGAACTAGGAAAAGGAAAAAATATAGCGATAGTTTTATTCTTCGTCGCCGTAAGTAAATACGTAACTAGGAATATGGAATATGGAAAATTGCATTTTTGGAATTTGCAATAATGCGATGGGCGAACGACGGGAATTGAACCCGCGCATGGTGGATTCACAATCCACTGCCTTGATCCACTTGGCTACATCCGCCCCTTATCCAGCTAAAGGATTTTTCTCTTTTTTCCATTGATCATTATTCTATTTATTCTGACCTCCATACTTCGATCGAGATATTGGACATCGAATGCCACTCTTTAAAAAGGAAAAAAAGGAGTAATCAGCTGTGACACGAAAAAAAACGAATCCTTTTGTAGCTCACCATTTATTGGCAAAAATCGAAAAGGTCAATATGAAGGAGGAGAAAGAAACAATAGTAACGTGGTCCCGGGCATCTAGCATTCTACCCACAATGGTTGGCCATACAATCGCGATTCATAATGGAAAGGAACATATACCTATTTACATAACAAATCCTATGGTAGGTCGCAAATTGGGGGAATTCGTGCCTACTCGGCATTTCACGAGTTATGAAAATGCAAGAAAGGATACTAAATCTCGTCGTTAACTGAATTCAGAATAGAAAGATTCAGAATCAAAAAAATAAAGGAAAGGTAGGCGGGGAATAACCTTATTTATGACAAGTTTCAAACTAGTAAAGTATATCCCTAGGATAAAGAAGAAGAAAAGTGGGCTAAGGAAACTCGCAAGGAAAGTTCCAACCGATCGTCTACTTAAGTTCGAGCGAGTTTTCAAAGCACAAAAACGCATCCATATGTCTGTTTTCAAAGCACAAAGAGTTCTTGATGAGATTCGCTGGCGTTACTACGAGGAAACTGTTATGATACTGAACCTCATGCCTTATCGAGCATCTTATCCCATCTTAAAGTTGGTTTATTCCGCAGCAGCAAATGCTACTCATTATAGGGATTTCGACAAAGCAAATTTATTCATCACTAAAGCCGAAGTCAGTAGGAGTACTATTATGAAAAAATTCAGACCTCGGGCTCGAGGACGTAGTTTTCCCATAAAAAAAACCATGTGTCATATAACAATTGTACTAAATATAGTAAAGAAATCTAAATGACCTTTAGATCTCTCTAAGATTTGATTCCCGGTAAAAAAAAATAGAATAGAAAAATATGGGACAAAAAATAAATCCACTCGGTTTCAGACTTGGTACAACCCAAAAACACCATTCCTTTTGGTTCGCGCAACCAAAAAATTATTTTGAGGGTCTACAGGAAGATAAAAAAATAAGAAATTGTATCAAGAACTATATACAAAAGAATAGGAAAAAGGGCTCGAATAGAAAAGTAGAATCAGACTCAAGTTCCGAAGTAATTACACAAAATAGAAAAATGGACTCAGGCTCAAGTTCCGAAGTAATTACACATATAGAAATTCAAAAAGAAATCGATACGATCCACGTCATAATCCATATTGGATTTCCTAATTTATTAAAGAAAAAAGGAGCAATCGAAGAATTAGAGAAAGATCTACAAAAGGAAATTAACTCTGTAAACCAGAGACTTAATATTGCTATCGAAAAAGTGAAAGAACCTTATAGACAGCCTAACATTCTTGCAGAATATATAGCTTTCCAATTAAAAAATAGAGTTTCATTCCGAAAGGCAATGAAAAAAGCCATTGAATTAACTAAAAAAGCAGATATAAGGGGAGTAAAAGTAAAAATTGCGGGTCGTCTCGGAGGAAAAGAAATTGCACGCGCCGAATGCATCAAAAAGGGTAGACTTCCCCTCCAAACAATTCGGGCTAAAATTGATTATTGCTGCTATCCAATTCGAACTATCTATGGAGTATTAGGTGTAAAAATTTGGATATTCGTAGACGAAGAATAACTAATCTTGTCTTCGCATTCTGTCCAGTGATAGAATAAAAAATTAAAGAGCCTTTTTTCCCGAAATCCCTGAAAAAAAAGAAATTAAACCTCTTTCTATAAGATTTTATGAAAATTGATAAATCTTTTAATATAATTGCTATGCTTAGTGTGTGACTCGTTAGTTTTTTCTTTTAAAAAGAAAAAACTTAGTAATTATATAAAATTAACTAATAACCAACCTATTGCTTCGTATTGTCGAGATCCTAACTAAGAAACAGTCACTATCTGAATAAATACAAAAACCTCTATCATAAATGAGTAGATCTATCATATAGTTGTAGCAACTGCAATTTTTTCTGTAAAAAATAAATGGGATTCTAGGTTGTGAAGCAAAACTAAAGGGATGTGGATAAAGGGAGGGATGATAGAAAGAAGGAAGAGAAATTAAGTAAGATATAGAATTCCAATATGTATGGTCTATGAATTGCATCATAAAAGGCAATGTGATAAAGCATCAATATAATAAAAATAACAGAGAATTCGAAATCGTAACTTTAAAAAGAACTACAAATTTAAAGCAATAAAAAAGAGCCGCTCGGGTTAATAAAACTGAGAAAATTAACTCGGAAAGAATTTTTTAGGAAGCTCCATTGCGGGATTTCAGACCTAACCATTCAGGGAGAAGCAGTGGGAACGACAGAACCTATGACTCCATAGGATTTTATTGAAAAGAATCCTAATACTTCATTGGGTGGGATGGCGGAACAAACCAAAAAAATTGTCTTATTTGGTAAGGTTATAAATTAACAAATAAGACAGGAAAGAGTAAATATTCGCCCGCGAAATACTTATTGAATTAGAATACTTTACTGCGATTCAATAAGAGTAAAAATAAATATATTTTTTTAAGAAGGATTACATTATCTATAAATATAGAATATAGCTAAATAGACACACACATCTAGATATATTCTAGATCTTCTTTCTTGACTATATATTTTTATATTTTAACAAATTAAATATTAAAAAAAGCCTAACTTTTTCTATATATCTTTTAATCTGTATCTATCCGTAATATTTTTGAATTATTATGGAATTAGATAAATTTGCACGCTTTCTCAAATCATTCGCGAGGAGCTGGATGAGAAGAAACTCTCATGTCCAGTTTTGCAGTAGAGATGGAACTAAGAAAGAACCATCGACTATAACCCCAAAAGAACCAGATTTCGCAAACAACATAGAGGAAGAATGAAGGGAAAATCCTGCCGAGGCAATCTTATTTGTTTTGGTAGATATGCTCTTCAAGCACTTGAACCCGCTTGGATCACGGCGAGACAGATAGAAGCGGGACGAAGAGCAATAACACGATATGCACGTCGTGGTGGAAAAATATGGGTACGTATATTTCCCGATAAACCGGTTACACTAAGACCCACGGAAACACGTATGGGCTCGGGAAAGGGGTCCCCCGAATATTGGGTAGCCGTTGTTAAACCTGGTCGAATACTTTATGAAATGGGCGGAGTATCCGAAACTGTAGCTAGAGCAGCTATCTCCATAGCTGCCAGTAAAATGCCCATACGAAGTCAATTTATTCGATTAGAGATATAGAATCCCAAAAAAGGTGTATTGAAGATAAAAAAACGCCAGGTTTTTCGTTCTGGAAAGACCTTATTTCTTTCATCCTTTTGCATTGAAATAACAAATTGAAATCAAAATAATATGATTCAACCTCAGACCCTTTTAAATGTAGCAGATAATAGTGGAGCTCGAAAATTGATGTGTATTCGAGTCATAGGAGCTGCTGGTAATCAGCGATATGCTCATATTGGTGATGTTATTGTTGCTGTAATCAAAGACGCAGTGCCCCAAATGCCTCTAGAAAGATCCGAAGTAATTCGAGCTGTAATTGTACGTACATGTAAAGAGTTTAAATGCCAAGACGGTATAATAATCCGCTATGATGACAATGCAGCGGTTATAATTGATCAAAAAGGAAATCCAAAAGGAACTCGAGTTTTTGGCGCAATCGCCGAGGAATTGAGAGAATTTAATTTTACTAAAATAGTTTCATTAGCTCCTGAAGTATTATAAATATTAGTAGGCGAAATTTAGATCAAAGAATAAATTTAGTAGATAGTGTTTCACGTATATGCTTTAAAATCCAAAATTAAAAGAAAAAAGAAAACATGTTGATTATAGAAAAATTAGGAGGAACCTAAATTTAGAGTCTTATGGGCAAGGACACTATAGCTGATTTACTAACCTCTATAAGAAACGCGGACATGAATAAAAAAGGAACTGTTCGAGTAGTATCTACAAATATTACCGAAAACATTGTGAAAATACTTCTACGAGAGGGTTTTATTGAAAGTGTTCGGAAACATCAGGAAAGTAACAGATATTTCTTGGTTTCAACTTTGCGACATCAAAAGAGAAAGACTAGAAAAGGAATATATAGAACAAGAACCTTTTTAAAGCGTATCAGCCGACCCGGCTTACGAATTTATACCAACTATCAAGGAATTCCGAAAGTTTTGGGTGGAATGGGAATTGCTATTCTTTCTACTTCTCGAGGGATAATGACAGATCGAGAGGCTAGACTAAACAGAATTGGGGGAGAAGTCTTATGTTATATATGGTAATCGCCCCACCTATAGTGCTCGAATTCTATCTCGAACTTCCTATTTTTCAAATAAAAAAAAACGTTGTATTTTTATTTGAAAATCAAAATCGAAAAATGGGAGAAAAAAATATATGACAGAAAAAAAAAATGGGAGAGAAAAAAAAAACCCGAGAGAAGCAAAAGTCACTTTCGAAGGTTTAGTTACGGAAGCCCTACCCAACGGAATGTTCCGCGTTCGCCTAGAGAATGACACCATCATCCTGGGTTATATTTCAGGAAAGATCCGGTCTAGTTCTATACGAATACTGATGGGGGATAGGGTCAAAATTGAAGTAAGTCGTTATGATTCAAGCAAGGGACGTATAATTTATAGACTTCCCCATAAGGATTCGAAGCGTACCGAAGACTCGAAGGATATCGAAGATTTGAAGGATATCGAAGATTTGAAGGATACCAAAGATTCAAAGGATTAGGTTTTTCTTTTTTCTAGGGTAATAAATTCAAAGTTCCAAAATTCAAGCGAAGAAACTTATTTTTCCAAAAGATTAGATTTATAGTTTAAGAAAGGATACGGAAATATGAAAATAAGAGCTTCCGTTCGTAAAATTTGTACAAAATGTCGATTGATTCGTAGGCGTGGACGAATTAGAGTCATTTGTTCCAATCCGAAGCATAAACAAAGACAGGGGTAATCTTTCGAAAAGAACTTTATTTTATAAAAAGTAAAAAAAGTACCCGCGGAAATGTTCAAATTCCAAATAAAATAATTTTAAATAATTAAAGTAAAGGGTATATTTTACCCTAAAACGGATATCTTTGTATCTTTTTTTCTTTATTGTTATTTCTAACTCATATTTATGAGATAATAAAATATGGCAAAAGCTATACCAAAAATTGGTTCACGTAAGAGAGTGCGTATTGGTTTACGTAGGAATGCACGTTTTAGTTTACGCAAGAGTGCACGTAGAATAACAAAAGGGGTTATTCATGTTCAAGCTAGTTTCAACAATACCATTATAACTGTTACAGACCCGCAAGGTCGGGTGGTTTTCTGGTCCTCTGCGGGTACTTGTGGATTCAAAAGCTCACGAAAAGCATCACCCTATGCTGGTCAAAGAACAGCAGTAGATGCTATTCGTACAGTAGGTTTGCAACGAGCAGAAGTTATGGTAAAGGGCGCTGGTAGTGGAAGAGATGCCGCATTACGAGCCATTGCTAAAAGTGGTGTACGATTAAGTTGTATACGCGATGTAACACCTATGCCACATAATGGATGTCGACCGCCTAAAAAAAGACGTCTGTAAAAGAATTAACCCGCTTTCAAGAGAAATAAACGATTCAATGATCAAATAATAATATCTAGTCTATTATGGTTCGAGAGGAGGTAGCAGGATCCACTCAAACACTACAGTGGAAATGTGTTGAATCAAGAGTAGATAGTAAGCGTCTTTATTATGGTCGTTTCATTCTGTCCCCGCTTAGAAAAGGTCAAGCGGACACCGTCGGTATTGCCTTGCGAAGAGCTTTACTTGGAGAAATAGAAGGAACGTGTATCACACGTGCAAAATTGGAGAGCGTGCCACACGAATATTCTACAATAGCAGGTATTGAAGAATCCGTACAAGAAATTTTACTAAATTTGAAAGAAATTGTATTGAGAAGTAATCTCTATGGAGTTAGAGACGCATCAATTTGCGTCACAGGTCCTAGATACATAACTGCTCAAGATATCATCTTACCGCCTTCCGTAGAAATAGTTGATACGGCACAACCTATAGCTAACTTGACAGAGCCCATTGATTTCTGTATTGAGTTACAGATCAAGAGAGATCGTGGATATCAGACGGAACTCAGAAACAACTATCAAGATGGAAGTTATCCTATAGATGCTGTATCCATGCCTGTTCGAAATGTGAATTATAGTATTTTTTCTTGCGGGAATGAAAATGAAAAACACGAGATACTTTTTCTAGAAATATGGACTAATGGAAGTTTAACCCCTAAGGAAGCGCTTTATGAAGCTTCTCGTAATTTGATTGATTTATTTCTTCCTTTTCTACACGCGGAAGAAGAGGGCACTAGTTTCGAAGAAAATAAAAGCAGGTTTACTCTACCCCTTTTTACTTTTCAAAAAAGATTAACTAATCTAAAGAAAAACAAAAAAGGAATTCCATTGAATTGTATTTTTATTGATCAATTAGAATTGCCTTCTAGAACGTATAATTGTCTCAAAAGGTCCAATATACATACACTATTGGACCTTTTGAGTAAGACTGAGGAAGATCTTATGAGAATTGAAAGTTTTCGTATGGAAGATGGAAAACAGATATGGGACACTCTAGAGAAGCATCTCCCAATTGATTTACTTAAGAATAAGCTCTCGTTTTAAATCCATTGCAATTTTTTGCTCTTCTTCTTTTTTTAGAATAAAAAGAAAAAAAGAAAACAATTTTGCATCTTTGGCACAATCTATATTTTCGCGAAATGGATCATAATAAAATGGATTTTAGGTATCTAGGGAAGATTCACTTGGAAGTAACTATTTCCTAGATACCTATACACGGTACTTCACGGTTGAATGAATCAACTTGAAAATACCTAAAAAAGACCTAAAGTTAAGGATTTATCAATGGGTAACGTTGCTCCAATACCTAACCAAAGAGCTACTGCAGTACCGATTAAAAAAACGGTCGTAGCTACTGGGCGACGAAATGGATTTTGGAATTTATTGACATTCTCTAGAAAGGGTACTATCAATAAGCCTGTTGGTACAGAAACCATTAAGAGAACACCCAATAACTTATTGGGTACCGTACGGAGTATTTGAAACACGGGAAAGAAGTACCACTCGGGTAATATTTCCAGAGGAGTTGCAAATGGATCCGCCGGTTCACCAATCATTGATGGCTCAAGAACCGCTAAACCTACATTACATGCAATAGTACCTAGAATTACTACTGGAAAAATATATAAAAGATCGTTGGGCCACGCGGGTTCCCCGTAATAATTATGTCCCATCCCTTTAGCTAATTTTGCTCTTAATACAGGATCATTTAAGTCAGGTTTCTTTGTTATTGGGATAGGTGAACTCTTTAGGATCCATCCCCCAAAGGAACCGGACATGAGAATTTATCATCATCCGGCTCGAGCAAGAATGAAAGAAAAAAGACCGCGGAAGATCCATAATAGAATAAGGTATATAATGACTCAATGACTCTAGGCAAGAAAAGCTTTATCAGATTCTATTTTCCGAAATTGCACCTACAACTACTCATTGAAAAGAATCCTATTCTTATGGGTAAATGCTCAATATCCAAGTGGGCTTACAAATTTGATCATGATCAATTGCTTTGTGGATTGTCTCATGTCTCTTGATTAGTTGGTGTTATCCCCTCAATATCACAAGTTTCTTACGTCCAAACAAAGTATTTACTTGTTATTCATAAAAAAATAAAAAAGTTTAGCCTAGGTTCTTCCTTAGATCCCTTCTTTTACTCCGATAGTATTGCGGATCACAATCGATACAAAGAAAATGAATGCATTTCCATACTAAAAAAAACTAAGTGTAATAATATAGTGAATTGGATCATGTCACATGACTTATTTCATTTCTACTCTATGGGATCTTACGGAGCCTGTTCATGGATGACATGGTTGGGGTATGATCATAGAAAAAATTCTCCTCAAGTGAACCAGCCTATCCTTCCTAAGTAGGGGACTTACGTGTTGATTGGATGCGGAGACACCTTTGGTTGTGAATTCTAATGTGGCAGATCCAATTCTTTATCTGCATGGCCAAATCAATAATTCAAGTCACACACTCCCATAATCCGCCTTATTTTCTTTCGTAAAATTAACTTCAACTATTTGTATTGTATCAAAATACTTCGGAGTTGAAGAGAAGTATCCAAATGACATGTATTATTTTACAATAATCCATGTTTGTAGCAATGAAATACCACAACCTACCCGATATGATATATGAGAATTAGAATTCTCTATGATATGCCTTTCCTATAAAGGACCCGAAATACCTTGCTTACGTATCATTGGAAAGTGCATTAACATAAATACGGCAGTAAGCAGAGGCAGTACAAAGGTATGTAAACTATAAAAACGAGTCAAAGTAGATTGGCCCACACTAGCACTTCCACGTAATAACTCCACTAAAGGCGATCCTATTACCGGAATCGCGTCAGGTACACCTGTCACAATTTTGACTGCCCAATAACCAATTTGATCCCAAGGCAAAGAATAACCAGTTACACCAAACGATGCAGTCAATACAGCCAAAACTACACCTGTGACCCAAGTTAATTCGCGGGGTTTTTTAAATCCACCTGTTAGATACACACGAAATACATGCAGGATCATCATTAGAACCATCATACTTGCTGACCATCGATGAACTGATCGGATTAACCAACCAAAGTTGGCCTCGGTCATTATGTATTGAACCGAGGAAAAAGCCTCTGTAACGGTTGGGCGGTAGTAAAAAGTCATAGCAAAACCGGTAGCGACTTGTACTAGAAAACAAGTAAGTGTAATTCCCCCTAAACAATAAAATATGTTGACATGAGGAGGAACATATTTACTAGTTATATCATCCGCAATTGCCTGAATCTCAAGACGTTCCTCAAACCAATCATATACTTTATTGAGATAGGTAACTAACCCAAGTCCCCCTCTAAGAGCCGTATATGAAAATTTCATCTCGTACGGCTCAAGCAGAAACACACAAATTTTCAACGAATATTAGAAAAAAGGTTCAAAACTTCATCAGGCACTGAATTGGGCCAATTTGCCTTGAAGATATGAAATAAGAAAAATCCGAAATATCTTCTTTGTGATGATAATGCCAAAAAATCTCAAGTTGGCTCATCTGTCTTTCTTCCTTTCCCTTATGTTGGTCATTAGAGGCCTCTTGACTTTTCTCTTCCCTATTTTTGATTTATTTTTTTGTCCGTAATGCGGATTTACTCTTGTTTTACTAGTAAATAAATAAAACAAAAATTCTAGTAGTTTTCTGATAGAAATTATCTTGTTGCGATCCTATGAATCAGTTCAATTAAAACCTTAGATTCATACTAGAGCCACGATGATTGAGTCTCAAGCTAAACAAAAGGCAAGGGTTCTTTCGAATAAGAACCGCTTGATGATCATTTATTGAATCAGTCTAATGACTCGACAAAATTGAGAGAAAAAAAGTTGTCTTTTGGGCAAACAAAATTGGAAGGAATAAATTTCTTTTTTTTATTTTTATTTAAAAACTACTTGAATTTTTTTCAGTCTGGTTGCGAGGTCTGAATAGTGAGTATGAATCATAGTTCTATTTTTTTTTGATCCACTCTATCTATTTCGTGTTCCAGATACTAGAATAAATAATATCTGACGAATTAGAATCATCTTGATAGAGATAACAGGCCCTTTCTATGTATTATCAATAGGATCAATTCTAACAAGTCACACACTCATATTCCAGAGATACCGAAACAAAAAAATTCCGCGGTCGAGCTACCAGAATGTCTAGAAATGTAGAGCTTAAAGTGCAAAGGCTTTTTTGGATGGAAAAGCTATGACTTCATAGCTTTAGTTAGTAGAAACCTAATTCGTTAAAATTCCGTCCAATAAAACAGAAGAATTATAAATTTCTAAAATGATAGATAGGAATATTGCGAATAAAGCCATTGCGACCCCCATAAAAGGAGTAGTCCCCCAACCCGGAGCTACTTTCCCATATTCCGAATTCAAGGGTTTCAATAAATTACCTGCACCAGTTCGTTTTGGCCTAGGTTTAGAACTATCTTCAACGGTTTGTGTAACCATAAATTCTATTTAATCATTGGTATTGACTTTGTATACTATTCCGTTGTAGTTGTAAATACACGATCTTCTCGTAGATCCATAGTAATCTTGAAATTCTATAAAAATGGAAACAGCAACTTTAGTCGCCATCTCCATATCTGGTTTACTTGTAAGCTTTACTGGGTATGCCTTATATACCGCGTTTGGGCAACCCTCTCAACAATTAAGAGATCCATTCGAAGAACACGGGGACTAATTGAAGTAAGAAGTCTCCCAGATGGGGAGACTTCTTACTTCAATGAAATTATTTTATTCTTTTAGTTGGAACCTTAGGAGGTTCTCGGAAGAAGATAGCGAAAAAAATTATCCCTAAAGTCGAAACTAAAAGGAACGTATAAACCAATGCTTCCATAGATTCGATCGTGGTTTATTTACAATTATAACTTCCACACCTATTCATTTGTCATTTGGGATCATTTCCCATATAAAGAAAGAAAAAGAGTCAAAGAAAGGCAGGGAGATGTTTCCCATGTCAAATCAAAAAAGATAGATGAAAGATACCATAGCAATGTGTATCAGACTACCTGTCTCCTTGTAGTAGGATCTCCAACTTTTTGGAATGTTCCAAATTCCACTTGAGCATCCAAATCTGGATCAATACCAGCAAAAACATCTCGGAACAAGGTTCTAGCGCCATGCCAAATGTGTCCGAAAAAGAAGAGCAAAGCAAAGGTAGCATGACCAAAAGTGAACCAACCCCTTGGACTGCTGCGAAAAACACCATCTGATTTCAAAGTAGCCCGATCTAATTCAAAAATTTCCCCTAATTGAGAACGCCTCGCATATTTTTTTACAGTAGCAGGATCAGAATAACTTACTCCATTAAGTTCGCCACCATAGAACTCCACCGTTACGCCTACTTGTTCAACACTATATTTGGATTCTGCTCTTCTAAAAGGAACGTCCGCTCTCACAATTCCCTCTTCATCTACTAAAACAACCGGAAATGTTTCAAAAAAAGTAGGCATACGGCGTACAAAAAGCTCGCGTCCTTCTTTATCTCTAAAGACGGGATGTCCTAACCATCCAACAGCTATTCCATCCCCATTGTCCATTGAGCCTGCTCTGAATAATCCCCCTTTTGCCGGATTATTACCAATATAATCATAAAAGGCTAATTTTTCGGGAATTTTAGACCAAGCTTCTGATAAACTAAGATTTTCGGCTAACCCATTGCTAACTCTTCGATATATTTCTTGCTGAAAGTATCCCTGATCCCACTGATAACGAGTAGGCCCAAATAATTCGATTGGGGTCGTTGCTGACCCATACCACATAGTTCCAGCAACTACGAAAGCTGCAAAAAAAACAGCAGCGATACTACTGGAAAGTACAGTTTCAATATTGCCCATACGTAATCCTTTGTATAGACGTTGAGGCGGACGGACACTAAGATGGAATAGGCCCGCTAATATGCCCAATGTACCCGCAGCAATATGATGAGAAGCTATTCCCCCCGGAACAAAAGGATCAAAACCTTCTGCACCCCACGCTGGATTTACAGCTTGTACTTTTCCAGTTAGTCCATAAGGATCGGATACCCATATCCCAGGACCATACAAACCCGTTACATGAAATGCGCCAAAGCCAAAGCAAGCCACCCCTGCAAGAAATAAATGAATTCCAAAGATCTTGGGCAAATCCAAAGAGGGTTTTCCCGTCCGCTCATCAGAGAATATTTCTAGGTCCCAATATACCCAATGCCAGATAGCTGCCAAGAAACACAAGCCAGAAAATACAATATGCGCACCTGCCACACCTTCATAACTCCAAATACCCGGATTCGTTACAGTTCCTCCTGAAATACTCCAACCACCCCAGGAATCGTTTATTCCTAAACGAGTCATGAAGGGAATGACGAACATACCTTGTCTCCACATTGGATCCAGAACAGGATCAGAGGGATCAAAAACCGCTAATTCGTATAAAGCCATCGAGCCAGCCCAACCAGAAACTAGAGCTGTGTGCATTATATGCACCGCAAGCAATCGACCCGGATCATTCAATACGACAGTATGAACACGATACCAAGGCAAACCCATGGAAATACCTCTTTAGCAAAGAAAAATAGACACGATGTCGCTTTATTTTATCGCATTGTAAAAGACTATCCATATCCTATGTACCTAACCCTTCTAGAGGATTCCGTGTCAGAAAGCGTGAATATTTATTTCATTACATTAAAAATAAGAAGCCAATTCTGTTCATAAGAAGAAAGAGAAGCAGATCTATTCTATACTCGATAAGTGCCAATATGCAATGGGTAACTTGCCCAATTTGTAAAAAATGAAGAATGGATCCCTACCATTCTTTGTTTATCATTCGAATCACTGATTCCTTTTTCTTTATTCAATCTGTCTTACCTTCCTTATATGTATAACCTTTCAATCTATGTATTATTTCAATCTACGTATTAATAGAATCTATAGTATTCATATAGAATAAGAATAAAAAAGAAGACAATAAACTGCAGATTTTTTCTTTGTCTTCCATTCTTACGTTTCCATATTAAAGTCTAGTTTTCTTACTTAAATTTAATAATATTAATCTAATATGCCCATTGGTGTTCCAAAAGTACCTTACCGGATTCCCGGAGATGAAGAAGCGACTTGGGTTGACTTATACAATGTTATGTATCGAGAAAGGACACTTTTTTTAGGTCAAGAGATTCGTTGCGAGATCACGAATCATATTACAGGTCTCATGGTATATCTCAGTATAGAAGATGGAATTAGTGATATTTTTTTGTTTATAAACTCCCCAGGCGGGTGGCTAATCTCAGGAATGGCTATTTTTGATACGATGCAAACGGTGACACCAGATATATATACAATATGCCTCGGAATAGCTGCGTCCATGGCATCCTTCATTCTACTTGGAGGAGAACCCACCAAGCGTATAGCATTCCCTCACGCGAGGATTATGCTTCACCAACCCGCTAGTGCTTATTATCGGGCAAGGACACCTGAATTTTTACTAGAAGTGGAAGAGTTACACAAAGTTCGCGAAATGATCACAAGGGTTTATGCACTAAGAACAGGCAAGCCTTTTTGGGTTGTATCCGAAGACATGGAAAGGGATGTTTTTATGTCAGCAGACGAAGCCAAAGCTTATGGACTTGTCGATATTGTAGGGGATGAAATGATTGACGAGCACTGCGATACTGATCCAGTGTGGTTTCCAGAAATGTTTAAGGATTGGTAGTGGCCCGATTTCTTGTAAAGCTATTTCAAACCTAAATTCGGGTTTTCGATTTAATAGAAAATAGAAAGACTTCATGATGATCAATGATCAGGTTAAGATGGATCTAAACCAATCCATTTTTTTCTATATACATACAATATGCCTACGGTTAAACAACTTATTAGAAACGCAAGACAGCCAATACGAAATGCTAGAAAAACGGCCGCGCTTAAGGGATGTCCTCAGCGTCGAGGAACATGTGCTAGGGTGTATGTGCGACTCGTTCAGATCATGACTTCAAACAAATACAAAAAAATAAAATTTTGAAGTATTAATGATAGGTACCAATGAATAGGATAGAGCTTCTCTACCCTAGATTTATATGGTATATGGAATTTATGGTTTCCTTTGGTGCAAATCCAATTATCTAAATTGGAAATAAGAAGCAATTCCTCCATTGGTAGCAAATGGTTATCCATTAAGCGGAGGAAATAGTAATAAAAAGAAAAAAGCTTATGCTCCTTTATCTTAAAAGAACGGACTAACAGGGTCAGCTACTTAGCCAACTTTCAGAATTAAATGCCGTCACTGTATGGATAACTCTTATTGTGAAAAGAGCTATTTACTCTATAATGGATAGGTAGAGCCAAAGAATGTGAACTATACAAGTTCACAATACCTTTTTTTTGATGAAAGAAAGGGCTCCGGTGTATAGAGAGGGCCTCACCGTTTAAAAGGGAACCATAGAAACGATGGAACCCACTATTTTTGTTAGTATCGTTAGAATTAATTTGTTATTTCTATGCGAAATAACTGAAGGGAGTAGAATAAAAAATCGTGGTTGGGAAGGTTACTATAGCAAAAGCCATTGGAATTAATATTTTATATATTGGAATAATTCGTTTTGTTATTAATGGGAAAAAGGATGGCTAAAAGAAGAAAAATCATTAGTTATTAATTAAGGTTAATTTGATTCAATGACCAGAGTTCCGCGAGGATATATAGCCCGGAGACGGCGAACAAAAATGCGTTCATTTGCCTCAAACTTTAGAGGGGCTCATTTAAGACTTAATCGACTGATTACTCAACAGGTAAAAAGAGCTTTTGTTTCATCTCATCGAGATAGAGGTAGGCAAAAGAGGGATTTTCGTCGTTTGTGGATTACTCGGATAAACGCAGCAACGCGGATATATAAAATATTCGATAGTTATAGTAAATTAATACACAACCTGTACAAAAATAAATTGATTCTTAATCGTAAAATGCTTGCACAAGTAGCTGTATCAAATCCAAATAATCTTTACACGATTTCCAATAAAATAAAGATCATCAATTAAAGGGATTAAAAAGTAATATACTGGAATAATAAAAACCGAATTCCCGGAGAGGGAACTCCGGGAAGATACAATAAATTAAGATTAAGTGGTAGGAATCAACGAGCTGGATTACTTTCTTTATAATATATACATAGGTCTCGCCCTTTCGAATAAAACATCAACAATCGGAACTTAAGTTCCGATTGTTGTTTCTTAACTTCTGGTTGTAGTTTCTTAAGTTTCGATTGGAATTGTACTTTTGCGTTAATTGAGGAATATGTCTATTTTTTCTGGGTCTAGAACCAGTAATTATTGAAATTGACTGGGCTTGAAATTGCTTTTCGTTCTCATAGTTACGAAACGGTAAGAAAGATAAAATACGAGCCTGTTTTATAGCAAGAGTAATTAATCGTTGTTGTTTCAAGGTTAATCTATTTATTCGTCTCGATAATATTTTTCCTTGTTCACTAAAAAATCGATTAATTAAACTCATGTTTCTATAATCAATTCGATCTCCCGGGCCAATCCGAGGCCGCCTACGAAAAGGTTGTTTGGATTTACTAAAAGGTTGTTTGGATTTACGAAAAGGTTGCTTGGATTTACGAAAGGTTTGCTTGGATTTATTAAAAGTTTGCTTGGATTTACGAAAGGGTTCCTTAGATTTATGAAAAGGTTGTTTAGATGTATACATGATTTATTCCTTATTTAAAAATTTGAAAAAAAAAATCCATTTCTTTATTTTATTAATTTAGGATGCAGAAGAAGTAGTCTTTCTTTGATCCATATCTTATTTGATTCATATTATAGTATATGAATACCCTCTATACATATGAAATAATATCTATCTTAAATCAGATGAGTTTATTTGTATTTTGTATTCTATCTATGTTTTATTTATATATTAACTATGAAATTCTTACTCTTTCTGTTCTTTGGAAAGATCGAACACACGATGCTCCTATTTCTTTATTTCGTGATGAGTCGTATGCTTGCGACAATAACGACAAAATTTTTTGAATTCTAATTGTCCGGGTGTATTGTGGCGATTCTTTTGAGTAGAATATCTAGAAACCCCCGTCGATTCCTCATTGGCACCCTTTCGAACACAACTGATACATTCCAAAATAACTCTGATTCTAACATCTTTCCCCTTGGCCATGAACCTCCTTTCCTTTTTGGATTGACTTAACTTAATTCTTCTACTTAATTCTTTTATTCTTCTATTTTGAATCCGAAGAAGAAGAATAAAACCCATTAGAATAAAAAATCTTTGAAATTCTTAAATGTAAGTAATAAAAAATAGAGAAATAATTAAAGAATACAATCCTTGTCGAATTAGCAAAGATTTTGCTTCGAAATCTTTTCATTTAAGTAGCCAGCCCAGCTTTTTTCTATGCTCTGATTTCTGAGGTCTGATTTAGCTTGGCTACCCCTTTTAATTGAATTTATGTTTTCCAAAAAGGAATTTACCTAAATTTTCATGACTCTGAGGTTCAACCCAATCCACCTTTTCTTTCTTTTTCCATCCAATACTAAAAAAGGATTGGATTGAAAAGGGAAAAATTTTCGTCATGTCACGAAGAATTCTATTCCGCGCATAGCAATAACTAGAATTAAAAAAAAGGGAATGACAAAGCATCTGGGAATAAACGATTAATTTCTATCAATAAACCTGCTAAAGCACCAAACCATAGAGTACTTAGCACGGGTGCTACAGAGAGATATGTTTTTATATCCCGCATTGAAAATCCTCCTTCCTTATTGGAATACATATATGATCAGATACTCTTGCCCAAGATCATTAGTATTTCTTTTGTTTAGGCGAAATTCCTAACTAAAAAACAAAAGAAATATGCACTATAAAATCAATAATGCTATATATAAACTGATATATAAAATAAACTGATATATAAAATAAACTGATATATAAAATGAACCATTATATATAAAATGAACCCTAGAGATTTTTCTATCCCTAAAAAAAAAGAGGACCCCTTCTTCCTATACATTACCAAGGAATAATAATCTTTCTTTTTTAGGCGAAATTAGATTGGATTTTAGAGGTATACCATTCCTTGATTATATGAGACCAAAAAGAAGAAATGACAGGAGGATTCTCTATAGAAAGAAAATAGAGAAATAGAAGAAAATTACGATGTGGAAAAGACGACAGGAATTGTGTACAATGGCATTGTACAACAATTTGGAAAAGGGATGTAGCGCAGCTTGGTAGCGCGTTTGTTTTGGGTACAAAATGTCACAGGTTCAAATCCTGTCATCCCTACCTATTACTTCTTTCTTCTTTATGGGCAGTAGCGAAGAGATCGATTAAAGTAAAGTGGGTATAACTTGAATTTGTGGATACTATACGTACGTGAGACACGTTACGAGTAGAAAAAGGGTTTTCTTTTTGAATGAATGAAAGCGCTCTTAGTTCAGTTCGGTAGAACGCGGGTCTCCAAAACCCGATGTCGTAGGTTCAAATCCTACAGAGCGTGATTCCATCTATCTTATGTCGAAGCAAAGTAAAATAACTTAAACTTAACAAAACAAAGTTGAATTGCAACCCCAATTTGACCTCCTCCAGACCAGAGAGGAGGTCAATCAAAAAATAAATATTACTCAATCAAAGATCCAATTGATCCCCCCGCCTGTATTGCAAATACGCAGTCACGAATAATCCCGCTAAAGTAATAGGAATTAGGCCTAAGACGATTCCAAATAGAAAAACTTCAATCATTTCGATTTGTTCAAGGGGATAAAAAAAGAGGTACGATCTATCCCTAAATAGTAGTCTAAATTATCCACGAATCTCAATAACCAAGAAAAGAATTCGTAATTAGTGTGGAAAAGAGTCGTAGAATACCAGGAATCCAAAAGAAAGATTTTTCTTTTCTGACTTATTCAGTCAATTCAAATAAGACGTATCTTGTTCAAGCCAATAAATAGAGCTGGGGTTATAGTTAAAGCAGCCAGTAGAAAACCGAAATAACTAGTTATAGTAAGCATGAAAGGGTTAAACTCCATTTATTTTTTTACTACACTACATATGTTGGTAAAGCACTTACCTAAGTTATGGAAAATTCATAATTCATCAGTTATTTTAGATAATACTAAAAAACAAGAGAGAGTGAGATACGGAAGTGTAAAAGAAAGTCGATTCATCAGATGGTACCTGAGTCCCTAATTCCGAATCAAGAGATTTGTCGTGGAATTTGTCAATTGAGTAAAGTAATAATATTAAGAACTAGATCATCTAACCCCATTGAAAAATGAAATTGGATTTTCGGGGGAATTTTGGAATAACAGATAAATAAAGAATTTAATTTATTTTTATTCCTTTTTCGAACCCCAACCAAAGTAGATTCGAAGACAAGTCACTTCAATTATTTTTTTAAGTTCTATCTTCTGTTTTTCCCTATTTCATCTCGTAAAGTTCTACGCTTGTAGTTTGGGCAAGAAAGTTAGACCTAATCCAACAAACAAGACAAGGATTGATTACGAATCTTGATTCTTCAAATAATGTTTTCCTTCTTTCATAACAGATTATCTACTATAATCGATTTTCTATTTATTAGATATTATGCTAACCAATTAAATTGTTTAAAGGGAAAGATTGGATTCGAAGAAAACTTTTAACTAAAAAAGGATAGATTTCACATATACTTGTCCTTGTATTGTGTCAGTATGAGAATATCTTTCCTAAATTATTTATCCAAATCTATGGATCATAAACTTATATTTTCCCAAGATCTTGGCCGCTATTTCGAATTATTCTACTATTCCCAGCCAATGAAAATAAGTAGGACCTCCTAAAATAGGAGGTTTTCTATATGATGCTTTGAATAACATATAGCTTACCTATAGACAAAGAACAAAGAAGATAAAAAAGGAATTATATTTCGGGACCAAGCAAAACTGGATTGCTGTGCCATAGGAAGGATAGCTATACTAATTCGGTATACTCAAAATACACCTTTGGTACAAAATTGACAATCTCACAAGGATGCAATATCAGTAATTTTATATTTACTGGTTGATCCCATCTTTTACGGAATCAATTCCTTTTTTGAATGTACAAAAATTTGGGGAGCTCAGCATGTCTGGAAGCACGGGAGAAC